CAAGAGAATTTTGAATCAGAGCTTTTGATCTTTCTTTATCCTTCGTAGTAATAATATCTTGGGGTTTGCAACGATAACTTGGTATATCCACTATACGACCATTAACTAAAATGTGTCTATGGTTAACTAATTGTCTGGCTCCAGAAATGGTCGAAGCCATACCTAATCGAAAAATTATGTTATCCAAACGCATCTCAAGTAGTTGTAGTAAAACCTGGCCTGTTGACCCTTTGGCTTTTCCAGCAATATGCACATATTTCAGTAATTGTCGCTCTGTCAGACCATAATGAAAACGCAATTTCTGTTTCTCTTCTAAACGAATACGATATTGCGATTTTTTTCCAGAGCGTAATTGGGTTTGAAGATCACTTCTAGATCTGGGTCTTTTACTAGTTAGTCCCGGTAAAGCCCCCAGCCGGCGTATTTTTTTGAAACGAGGTCCTCGGTAACGAGACATATAAAGGCTCCTTTTTGATTCATTTTCATTTGACAAAAAAATCTAAATTCAGACTGAACTAAAAGATCAGCAAAACAAAACTCAATAAAAGAAATTTTATCAATATTCGTATTTTTTGTATATATAGGAAATTAAAGTAAAAACTACGTTTTCCAATTTCTTCTGTAGAGATCTAATTTTTCTAGTCAACTTTTTTATTCATAGCTATAGCTGTAAGTTACCATGACATAATAGATTGGTGACCCTACATTTAGAGAAAGTGAGAGTAGAGATTTTCAATCATCGAAAGAAAAAGAGCCGGCTATCGGAATCGAACCGATGACCATCGCATTACAAATGCGATGCTCTAACCTCTGAGCTAAGCAGGCGGATATAAAAGCAATACTGTATAGGAATACAGTAAACTTGGGATCTTAGTTATTACCTAGTGATTCTTTTTATTTTTTTCTTTCATTTCTTGATTATTTAAATTTATTCTATATTCTTAGTTATTAGTAATATGTTATATATTTGAGATTCTATTTAGAAAATAGAAAACAAAACTATTTAGATCTAGATAAATTAGATATTTAAATAGAAATTCAATTCCATATATATGAAATAAAAAAAAAAAAAGAATGAATATTGACCGTTCCACTATTTTAAAGAGTACTGTAAAAATGGAGAATGAGGAAAGGCATAGATATATCCCACATATATCTATCCATATTGAATTGCGGATACATCAATGATAGAATCATTCGGATTGAAACAAATAGGATTCATCCAATAGAGATGAAATGATAGTAGGGGATGGGCAAAAAAATAAAAGAGCAGCATACACTTTTTTGATATAGGAATCATTACCTAATAAATTCCTTAGTGACAAGATCAATGAAAGAACTGGATAGAATTACAACTGGATTATTTTTCAAAGCAAGGGGGGATATGGCGAAATTGGTAGACGCTACGGACTTGATTGGATTGAGCCTTGGTATGGAAACCTGCTAAGTGTTAACTTCCAAATTCAGAGAAACCCTGGAACTAAAAATGGGCAATCCTGAGCCAAATCTTTTTTTATAAAAAAAAAATGGAAAATGAGAATAAAAAGAGATAGGTGCAGAGACTCAATGGAAGCTGTTCTAACGAATGAAATTGACTACGTTAGATTAGTAGCCAAAATCCTTATATCAAAAGAAAAGATCGAAATGACAGAAGGGATAATCTTATATATCTAATACGTACGTCTAGATACTGACATAGCAAATGATTAATCACATTTATTTCTTATTTATATCACATCTGACTATTATCTTATCCACTATTAGTATAATAGTATAAGTGTATTAGTATGAGTATAGGATAAGGTTCTATAGAAACCCCCTATTTCTATTCTATATTGATTAGAATGATAGACTATGAAAAATTGAAGAGTTATTGTGAATCAATTCTCATTGAAGTTTAAAAAATAATTGAATTCCAATATTAAGTGTATTCAGTGATCAAATTATTCATTCCAGAGTTTGATAGATCTTTTGAAGATTAATCGGACGAGAATAAAGAGAGAGTCCCATTTTACATGTAAATACCAACAACAATGAAATTTAGAGTAAGAGGAAAATCCGTCGAATTTTAAAATCGTGAGGGTTCAAGTCCCTCTATCCCCAGTAAAAAGCCCATTTTACTTCCTCACTCTGTTCTTTAACAAATGGATCCGAATATAAATTTTCGTATATTCTTCCAATTGCAATTAAATATCATTTGTATAGATACGATACCTGCACAAATGAACATATATGTTCAAGGAATCAAAGAAAGTCTTTTTTTTGAAGATCTAAGAAATTAAGAGGGCTAGGCCCAATTTGTTAAGACTGTCTTTTTTAGTTCTTTTCATTGACATAGATACAAGTACTCTGCTAGGATGATGCACGGAAAATGGTCGGGATAGCTCAGTTGGTAGAGCAGAGGACTGAAAATCCTCGTGTCACCAGTTCAAATCTGGTTCCTGACACGTGAATAATGTATTAGATAGATATTCATACCTCATAAAAATGAAATTCATTT